TTTTGTGATTATAGAACACAGTATTCTATAGTAGCAATAATCAATAAAATAAATAAGAATAATAAATTAAATAAGTATGAATAGAACAAAAGAGGGGGGAGGAAATAATAAAGAAAAATTGATACAAAGCTAGATATGAGTCATCCACACCCTCTTTTTTGTATTTCATTAATTGAATTTTGTTTGATTAAGACTAAGTTCCGTAAAAACCCCCGCCTTCTTTAAAATATCATGAACAGTTCCTGTGGGTTGAGCTCCTTTTCCAATGAAATAGAGAATAGCGGGAACATTTAAATGGGTTTGATTATTTATCGGATCATAAAAACCCACTTTTCGAAGATCTCTTCCCTCTCTTCGGGATCGAACATCAATTGCAACGATTCGATAAACGGCTCATTGGGATAGATGTAGTTAAATAATACCCCCCCTAGAAACGTATAAGAAGTTTTCTCCTCGTACGGCTCGAGAAAAAAATAATTAGAAGTTATGTCTATGTATGGAATTATAATAAAAAAAAATCCATAAACCCAGCAAAGCAAATTAATTAGACATTTAAACCCATCCCTTTTTCGAAAAAAAAAAAAGAAGAAAAAACTATTCGTACTCTCATAACTCAAGTCAAATAACTCTCAAAATGCTCAAAAACCCTTAGCTTAGGCATTCTTTTATTGAGTGGTCTCTAACCCCTTTTTTGTTTGTCTCTTTTAGAATCTATTTTGATTCTTCATTTTGATCTAGTTGTTGAGACAATTGAAAACGGTATTTCCTTGTTCTAGGATCCTTTATCTTTGCCTTGAATCAGTGGGTTTAGACATTACTTCGGCGATATTTAATCATTTCAAAAATGGCAGCAACATGCCCCTTTTTCTCTCTTTTTTTTTTGATTCCTTTCTATTAAAGAATCATATGAACGATTAATTCCCGCATGATACACTTTTGATCGCAAGAGTTTTACCAATTCCAACAATTCAATTTTTCTTTTTGATTTGAAAATTGTTTGAATCGTAGCCTTTCGATTTCGATATCAAAAATATACTTACGTTACGAAGTTGTTCCAACTTATTGATTTCCATTAACTAACCCTAGATCCTTGCCCCTGAAAAATGGATGTTTCTCTTCGAGCTCCATCCTGTACTTACATTACAACCCAACAAAAAGACGGATTATAATAGAACAGAACAAAGGATGTCGAGCCAAAAGCACTTTCATTTCTACATAATGGAAAGTGGTGGGTTTTGATATCCACAGCCGATCATGTCCTTCAAGTCGCACGTTGCTTTCTACCACATCGTTTCAAACGAAGTTTTACCATAACATTCCTCTAGTTTGGAACATTGATTCAATTATGGAATCATGAATAGTCATTGGTTCAGTGGGTACATCGTAATCTAATGATACTTCTTCCTTCTATATGAAATAAATAGATAATTTATGAGGAAAGGGCTTCAATAAAAATTCAAATTAACCCATATTGTATTGTATGAATGCAATCCATTTTTACTTTTTATACTTTTATAATACTTTTCTATTCTAATTAATAATAAATTATTAATATCATTGATAATAATATCACGAATATTATAAATAACACAAATAAACTAATCTTTTTGAATCTGCCCTGCATCTTCAAATAACTCGATAGAATCGATTCGCCAATCTCACAGTTCTTCGAGAACCAATCGTAAGAAATCATTAAAAATCAAAAGCAAGAATCGCATTTTCTCCAATATTTGACTCTTAAAAAAAAGAAGGTTGTTAAAAAAAAAGAGCAATTTAGATTCAGATATCCTTATTCTGATATATAAAGTTCTGATATATAAAGCTCTGGGACGGAAGGATTCGAACCTCCGAATAGCGGGACCAAAACCCGTTGCCTTACCACTTGGCTACGCCCCATTTCGATTTCTATTTGACACTATTAAACACTAATATAGGTATTCCTTGTTCGTCAATTCCAGTTCCAAATACTTATGAAATAGATTAGATTCTTGTTAGGATTTTGGCACGTATGGGTAGAGAATTAAACTGATTTTATTGATCATTACATAGAATTCAATTAAGATATTGTATGAAAGTATGATTTCTTCTATTCTCTTGTAAGAATTGAAGGCTTTTTGATTGGGTGAGTTCAAAGAAGTATTGTTTAGTCTCCCTTATTTTCCTTTCTTCATTTTTTTTTCCTTATATCAAAAACATGTTAATAACTCAATCAAAATTATCTCCAAGAACAAAATTTTGTTATGCTTAATATCTTTAATTTGATTTGTATCTGTTGTAATTCTGCCCTTTTTTCGAGTAGTTTTTTATTCGCCAAATTGCCCGAGGCCTATGCTTTTTTGAATCCAATCGTAGATTTTATGCCAGTAATACCTCTTCTATTTTTTCTCTTAGCTTTTGTTTGGCAAGCTGCTGTAAGTTTTCGATGAGATCCTTAATACTGTCCTAGAAAAATTCATGATTTATTCAAGAAAAAAAATTCTAATAATTGAAAAGATCAGAT